AACTCCATCCATATATATCATACGTATGAACGGAAGCAAGACAGAGAAATGGAGGGCATTTTCATTTTCGATGCAAGTTCGAATTTGAGCTTGAGCCAGGTACAAATAGAAAGAAATGCAAATTGATAAAGCATTCCTGGGAAAAATTATGTCACTTAGGCTGATGGAGTCTTTTATCGGATATCAAAATTGATCCAATTTATACCTAATTCTTTTATTATGATATTACGATCAGGGTACAAAAAAAGAGAAAATCAATGAATTCAAGAGTCAATCTGCTCTCTATGAATGAGATAAAAAAAGAAGAATAAGGAACAGCATAGAGTTTCCATTTTTTTAGCACACGCAATTGAATGTTCAAAAAGGAATTCACAAATATTTTTTTTGGTAGTAGAATCTCTAAAATACAATGGAATTGCGTACATATATAGTCATAGGAGTAATCTTTAGGAAGTACATGCCGATATAGCTATCTAGCTATCCGTATATCACATCTTTTATCATAATTGAACTTGGTGCAACATAGGTTAGGTCGCACTCTATCATAATGTCTATCTTCTATTTCTATTCAATGAAATATTCAAGCATGATGATCCTATATAGGGATATGTGCATAAGAAATAGACCCGGACTCGGTATCCACGTATAAAAATTTATGTTCTGGAGTTTACACTGTTCTGGGGTTTACATATACACATATATTTTATTATAATTAGAATAATTATAATTGATAATGATTAGTCGTAAATCAATTGGATTTTGCATCCATTAAGGGAATACAAATGGAGATACAAATTGAAGAGCTGTTCGCTAATTCAAAGTAAGAAAAGTAAGTAAGAGTAAAAGAGTAATAAGTAAATAGTTAATGAAGTAAAGAGTGAATTATTCTAAATTGCCCTGCATTTTACAGTATGTGACCGGGGCCGGGAATCTTTTCACTTTTCTAAAGTGAAAAGAGAAGGTAAGTTTTTAAGCGACGCGTGTTTTGAGATAAAATCAATCGAAGAAAAGAATAGAAACAGGATCCAATAAAAAAGAGGAATTCTTTTTTGGAAAAGGATAAGTACAATGGGATTCAAGATCCAAAAATAAAAGAAATTAAGAAAGTAAAAAATTCAAATCAAAACAAAATGAGGAGAGAAATAGAAATAGAATAATAATAAATAGAATTCTATAAATTAGAAATAGATTAGAAATAGATTATAAATAGAATATAAGGAATATAAGTATATATATAGAATATAGAATTCTATAATATAAATAGAATCTAATTTCTTATATAATTTCTTTATTTCTTTATCCATTTTGGATGGGATTTTTTGGCGGCATGGCCAAGTGGTAAGGCGGGGGACTGCAAATCCTTTATCCCCAGTTCGAATCTGGGTGTCGCCTGATCAAAAAAAAATACTTGGAATTTATTAATCCTGTTGATCGAACTTGACGAATTCTTGCCCCGCAAAAGCATAGGCAAGGGCTAGGTCTGTCGATACTTGATTTCCGTAGGGCCTATAAAAGACTGTCATATTTTTTCTCAAAATCTGGGTTCTGAGTGTGGCTAAAACAGGTACCAAGAAATCTGAAGCAACCCAATATTATGAATGATTGGTTTGGGCTATTCTGAATTGAATCAAATAAAAGAAATAGTGAGAATTCATTCTGGGCATCAGAACTATGAAAGTAAGAAGTCGGAAATCTTGGTATCCAAAGGTTCCTAAGAGACACTCCATTTTGGCTACTAAGGTTGAAGAAAGGATTCTAAAAAAGATTAGAAAGACTCCCTAATTATTTTACACTATAATTTTCTTAATATTGAGGTAGTGTCTACTAACTCTGTATGCGATGAAATTAGATTAGATAGGCTGATGGGAAATTCATTGAATAATTGTGGGTGGAAAGAACTGAAAATACTTTGTATCCAGACTCACTAGAGTCTCTTAGTGCTGCTCATAAATTTCATCAGAATGGTTGAATGGCTCTTCTTTTTTTTATTATATCTTATATTTTATTTGCTTTTTTATTATTCTATTTTCTTTTTTTTTCAATTATTTCTATTTCAATAGAATTCTATTGAATAAGAAATATAGGAACTTTTTATGAGTGGATTCATGAAATTGTTTCATAAAGAGCCGTAAGTAAGAATCCTATTTTGACTCTGCACCATTGATTCCACTATGATTATGAATCAATAATGGAATAATTCCTTCATTTCATAGAGATAGGGGACATCATTCACATGGATATAGTAAGTCTCGCTTGGGCTGCTTTAATGGTAGTGTTTACATTTTCTCTTTCGCTTGTAGTATGGGGAAGGAGTGGGCTTTAGAGCTAGGAATATTACTAATTTAGTACTTTACTGAAAAATATACTTGTATCAATTGTGATCGTTTTGCGAAAGCTTAAAAAAAACTTGACTTGCTTTAGTTTATCTATATCTATATATTCTATATATTAGTAGTATTAGATTTCTATTTTCTATGGAATCCTCTATTTCATATTTTTA